CAAAATAACAGATGCCAAGAAGACCAAAAGACCTTGGACACGTAATGGATCTTGAAGTACTATTTCTGCATCTCCCTGACCAAATCCACCCACATTAGGATTACTCGTTAATGGTTGATCCAATTTTATGGATTCACCCTCTGAAACAAGAACTTCTGGTCCCGGAGGGATAATATCAACCACTTCACGTCCATCCGACGGATCTGTTATGGTTATTTCATACCCCCCTTTTTCTTTTCGTATGATTTTACTTACTATGCCCGACCCTGTAGCATTATAAACCGTATTGTTACTCTTGCTTCCGTCGGGATAAATCTGTCCCCTTCCCCTATTCCCCCCTACGTATATAGGATATTTTAAGAAGTGAACATCTTTCTTAGTAGCGGGGCCGGGGGAAAGAATAGGAAAGGTGATTTCACTATATTTCTGACCGGGGACAGGCCCTATCACAAGAATATTTTGTTTATTAGGGCGATAGCTCTGAAAAGACAAATTGCCTATCTTTTCTTTCATCTCGGGAGAAATACGATCGGGAGGAGCTAATTCAAACCCCTCCGGTAAAATAAGAACAGCCCCCACATTCAAACCCCCTTTCTTACCATTAGCAAGAACTTGTTTCACTTGCTTATCATAAGGAATTCGAACAACTGCTTCAAATACAGTATCAGGGAGTACCGCCTGTGGAACCTCAATATCCACGGGCTTATTAGCTAAATGGCAGTTGGCACAGACAATACGCCCAGTCGCTTCTCGTGGATTTTCATAACCCTGCTGCGCAAAAATGGGATATGCACTTGAAATGGATGTCCGAGTTATGATATATATCATGAGTGATACGGAAATAGATCGAGTAATATGTTCCTTTATCCAAGAAAAAGTCTTTCTAGTTTGCATGGTCTAATCGTTGATCCGAAAATTTCTACAATAAATTTGGCAGGTCTCTAGTATAGTTCCCTGTCCACGATTCTGCTATTTATTGGAATCATTTTACTAGAATACTATAGTATAAGTATACTATGAAAATAGTATGAAAATCGCCTGTTTTTAATACTTCTGTAGAGCTACAAAGCAAGAAACATTCTAATTGGATTAATATCGGCGGATCTTTTATCAATCATTCATTGAATGATAAATAACTACAAGTGACGGAGATACACGATTTAAATAATGAAAAATCCAATATTTAAAAATAGTATCGAGAATAACTGGAAAAATGGAAACAAGACCAGATATAATTTGATCATTATGACCAAATCCAAAATCTTTGTAGACAGAACCAATCATTAGTTCCCAACCATGGGGTGAATGAAATCCGATACATAAATCGGTTAATAAAAGAATAAAAAAAGCTTTGACTGTATCACTTAAGTTATATAGGAATTCTTGAGTCCAAGAGTTAAGAATAACAAGTTCTTGATTACCTAAAATAGAATAACCGGTTAGAATAACAAAACAGATTAGATTTGTTGAGAAGTGCAAAATCGTATGGATACGATCCTCATTGTGTATCTTGATTAATTGGATCGTTTCTTTGTGGATTTCTATAGGAAGCTTTTGCAGATGTGTCTCCGAGTATTCCTTGATCATTTCTTCCAAGAAGAGGATTTCCTCTAATTCTATGAACTTTTCTAGAAAACTTTTTTCTTGCATATCATTCAAAAAATTTTCGGATTGACCCGTATTCGACCAACTAGTAACCCAAGATTCCATACTTTTAGTAAATGAGAGAGAAATCCACCAGGGCAGAAATACTATAGATGCAAGATACAAAAGAGGAGTGAATGCTTTCTTTTTTGCCATTTTTAACCTGTGAATTTTTAATTAACCCACTCCATTTGTCGACTCTATGTGATCCAATATTTCTTTCAAACCAAACATGAGTTCTAGACAAGGTATCAAACCTATGAATCTATTTTCTTTGTGATTTTGTTTGAATCTAGAAAGAATACAGAAATAGACTAAGACTCCACTTGGAATTCGACTGAAGAAATAATACAAAATTTTGTTTCCAGATATCTCAATTCATCAAATTCCAAACAAAACACGTGTCTCCTTTCGATCAATGAACAAAAGAAGTCCTTTAAGGAATGAATATTGTTGAGATTTGGAGACGTAAAGAACTCTTTTTCTATCAAAATATCAAATATTTCAAAAAAATTCAAAGGAGTTTCCATGGTCAAGAATAGAATAATTGAGAGAAAGATATTGTGATGATCAAAAAATCGATTGACAAAAAGAAAAGAATTTACAAGATATGATTTATCTGCATCTAAAGTATCACTTAGTTATAGAAAAAACAAGATTCTTGTATTTTTCCCTCCTGCGGAGAAAGCATTCGTTCTTCAGCCCAATCCCTTTCTCAAAAGACTTCAATTGGTACGCGCAAGAAATAGGCCAATTCCGCGGCTTTTTGTTCAATTTCTCGTGGAGTCAAATTCTCATCAGTACGGGTCAACGGAATAGCCCCCCGGCCTTTGATGTCCATATAAAGGATACGGCGAGCATAAATACCCTCTTTAACTTCTATTCTAACGGATTGAATATCTTTTATACGGAATCGGAGGAATATGCGACGATTTTTTCCAGGAAATCCCCACCGAAAAATACACACCATTCCTTCCTTTCTATCGAATTGATCATAACCACTACCTACATTCCAGGAAATTGTGCACCACAAGTAGGAACTAATAAAGAGACCTGCGATCCCGTAGAAAGACATGACGATCCCTTGTGGAAAAAAAAGGATTTGCTGAGACGGAACAAAAGATATCCAATTTCTACCAGGATAACTGGAAGTTCCAACCAATAAGAATCCTAATGAACCTAAAAAAACGATAAGCGCCCAGCAAAAATTACTTAGTTTTCGAGACCCCGTTATAAGTTCTATCCATATATGTTCTGATCGCCAACTCATACTTGATCCGATTGCATTTTATTGGAATTGAGAGAATACCCAAAATGGTTTTGACTTTACTTTTTTGTTTCCGAATGAACTTTCATCAACTAGCACTAGTTTAATGTGAACTAGCACTAGATTGATGGTAACCTTTAGGAGTAATTCCTCAAATTGGTTAGATCTAAAATAATAACACACCCTTCCTATGATCCCAATATACAGATATACATATAGATCCGCCAACTTTACATTTTGGGTATCCAGCAGTCCTGATCTATTTCAAACTAGCTGGAATTCAGTTACCCATAGATCATTTTCTGCAGGCATAAGAGCTTTTTCCTTTATGTTCGTCAGAAATCACATGTTCTACCTTATTTCATTTCCCGAAATAAATATACGGGTTATGCTACAAGTCTAAGTTTCAAAAAAACGGATGAGATTGGGTCCCCTCAGATCTAAACAATCTTGTTTTTTTGAACATGAAGAAATAAAGAAGCCATTGCAATTGCCGGAAATACTAGGCCTACTAAAGGCACAAAAATAGAGGGAAATTGGAAAGTTGTCATAAAATGGGTACCTCGATTTACTATTTGTACCTGTTCTTATTGTTTTTAATATCATATTTATTATTTATACTAATTATAATTAATAATTGTAATTAGTATGAATTCGTAGTTATTATGAATTCATTCAATTTGAAAATTCTTATTACAGATATAAGTATCTAATTGAGTATATAGAATAAGTCCAAGGAATGTAGAACGCAAAAAATGGACTTATTCGTCTATCTACATGAAAGATACATATGATAATCCATTTGATTATTTTTCTTCATTTCTTTGTGTTTTGTTATTGTCTTCGAATTTAATATTAATAGGAGTTTCTTACAAATTATTGAAAGATTCATTAGAATGCGGCACAACCGGGATTTTTAGTGAAAATAGGATTTTCGGGGGATGAAGAAAGATACAAAACCATACATCTATTTTTTTCTATATTGGAATTTGATTCTATACCTAAGACAAAATTCGTTTTATTTGCCTAATTTCACGAAAGGAAGAACTCGTGTTTTTATCTTGTTGATAGAGACCTTCTTAATTAGTAATCAGGAATCCAGGTAAAAAAAAGAGTTATCCACCACTTTTTATTCTTTTTACAATTAGATCTTAGGTCACCAAAGAAAACTTCATTCTTAGTTACTTTGATTCCGATAAGCAAACTACTTGTTTGCTACAAATAATTGAACCTAGTGCATTGAATTGAAATTCAAGGGAAAGAAGGCGTGGAGCTTAAATAACTCACTCAGAACACTTTTTAAAAGATTACGTGGTACGATTAGGTCAAATAAGCCCTTCTGGAATAAATATTCCGAAGCTTGTGAACCTTCGGGTATCGTTTTATTCAATGTTTGTTCAATTACTCTTTTACCCGCAAATGCAATGTAGGAATTTGGTTCTGCAATAATAATATCTCCCAACATACCAAAACTAGCTGTTACCCCGCCGGTAGTCGGAGATGTAAGGATTGATACATACAATAACTTTTTATTTGATTGGTAATCATATAAGGCAGACGAGATTTTAGCCATTTGCATCAAGCTCAAACTTCCTTCTTGCATGCGCGCCCCCCCCGAAGCGCACACTATAATAAGAGGTATAAATTGATTGGTAGCGTACTCAATCAAACGGGTTATTTTCTCCCCGACTACGGAGCCCATACTACCCCCCATAAATTTAAAATCCATAACCCCAATTGCTACGGGAATACCATTTAGTTGACCTACGCCTGTTTGAACAGCCTCGGTTAATCCTATGTTTCTTTGATAAAAATCAATACGATCTTTATAAGTCTCCTCCTCCGAATGAAATCCAATGGGATCCCCGGAGACCATGTCTTCATCCATAGGATCCCAAGTACCGGGGTCGATCAAAACTTCGATTCTTTCTGAACTACTCATTTTCAAATGATATCCACATTGTTCACAAATATTAATTTGTGATTTCAAAAGTTTCTTATAATTTAATCCATAACAATTTTCGCATTGAACCCACAACTGCTTGTATTTTTGAGTTTCGTCGAGATCGCTAGCTCTTAGAGTTAAATC